GGGAGAACTGCTGAAACTACGTGAAACCCTGACAAGGGTTTATGTACAAAGAACGGGAAAACCCCTATGGGTTGTCTCCGAAGACATGGAAAGAGATGTTTTTATGTCAGCAACAGAGGCCCAAGCTTATGGAATTGTTGATCTTGTAGCGGTTGAATGACAATAGCCTGGATTTCGCATCAATTCGTGATTTGAAATTACCCCTGCCGAGTTTCATATTAATATATTATGACTTTTATTTACTATTCTATTCAATAAAAGGAATTCATAATCATGCGGTTAGGATCGATCTAAACCAGTCCATTATGTATATGATTCAACATGCCAACGATTAAACAACTTATTAGAAATACAAGACAGCCAATTAGAAATGTCACAAAATCCCCCGCGCTTCGGGGATGCCCTCAGCGTCGAGGAACATGTACTAGGGTGTATGTGCGACTCGTTCAGATCATGAACTAGAACAAAGGAAAGAGAGCCATGTTCGAATATCAATGATCAAACAGGATAGAACGGAAAACGAACTACATTTCCTATCTAAAAATAAGAAAATGGAGCATATCCCTTTTATTGTGTATGAAATTTATGGTTTCTATTGGTGTAAATCCACTCACCTCAATTCAAGATGAGAAGCAATTCTCCATTGGTAGCAAATGGTTATCCATTAAGCGGAGGAAATCTTAGTTAATATAGACCCCTCTTGCAAGAACGGACTAACAGGGTCAGCTACCCAGCCAACCTTCATAATTAAATACCGTTACTGTATAGGTAGAGCTCGTTGTGAAAGACCTATTACTGGATAATTCATGGGTAGAGCCGAAGAATGTGAACTATACAAGTTAGCAATAACATTGATTAAATGAAGTAAAGGCTCCGGTGTATAGAGAAGACCTCACCGTTTAAGAAGTAACCATAGAAACGATGGAATCCACTATTTCTTTATCATTGCTATTTTTTTTTATTTTTAATACCTAGTATAGTACAATTTCGTATTTCGAGGCGAAACGCCTATAAAAAAGAAAAAATCGTGGTTGGGAAGGTTATAGTAGCCAAAGCCGTTGGAATTTTTAGTTTATACATTGGAAAAATCCGTTTTGTTATTAATATACTAGGAAAGGGGCAAAAGAATAACTGAAAGAAAGGAAATCTATTAGTTATTCGTGAAAGTTTCATTTATTCAATGACCAGAATTAGACGGGGATATATCGCTCGGAGACGTAGAACAAAAATTCGTTTATTTGCATCAAGCTTTCGGGGGGCTCATTCAAGACTTACTCGAACTATTACTCAACAAAAAATAAGAGCTTTGGTTTCGGCTCATCGGGATAGGGATAAGCAAAAAATCAATTTTCGTCGTTTGTGGATCACTCGAATAAATGCAGCAATTCGTGAAAGGGGGGTATGCTATAGTTATAGTAGATTAATAAACGGTCTGTACAAGAGACAGTTGCTTCTTAATCGTAAAATACTTGCACAAATAGCTATATCAAATAGGAATTGTCTTTATATGATTTCCAATGAGATCATAAAAGAAGTAGGTTGGAAGGAATCCACCGGTTAAACGGAGTTGCCCGGAGAATGAACTCCGGGAAGGTCGAATAAAAATGAATAGAATATGATAAAATATGAGAAAGTAGTCAAAATAAATATGAATCAACAAGTTAAATAAAAAAATTTATTCTTCCCAGATTATTATTTGTTTTCTTACGACACGAGAATTCAATCCGGATTCTTGGATTTTTCCAACAAAATATCAATCCCCGTTTGAGTTCGGATGGGAATTCGAATTCAAGTGAAGAAAGAGTAAACCTATCTTTTTCTGGCTCTAAGACTAGGAGTTCTAGTGGTCGACTCGGTTCTTTCAAATTGTTTCTCATTATTAAGAAAAGGTAACAAAGATAAAATACGAGCTTGTTTTATAGCAATAGTAATTAATCGTTGTTGTTTCAAGGTCAATCTATTCACTCGTCTAGATAATATTTTTCCCTGTTCACTAATAAATCGACTAATTAAACTCATGTTTTTATAATCAATTCGATCCCCCGATTGGATCGGGGGCAAACGCCTACGAAAAGATCGCTTGGATTTAAGAAAAGTTCGCTTGGATTTATCCATGGTTTGGTTAGTTTATTTCTTATCCCTAAAATCCTATTTCAGCCGTATCTCTAATTAGAATAAAAAAATAGGATTTGGTTTGTTTATAATTATCTTTAACTATGTTAAATATGTTATATATATATAATGTCATTTTTTCCTTTTCCTTGTAAGATAGATAAGGGCGCAGGTGCTCGGTTCGATCTATTTCTTTACCTCCCCGTGAATCGTATGTTTGTAACAATATGGACAGAATTTTCGCAACTCCAATCGATTAGGCGTATTGTGCCGGTTCTTTTGAGTAATATATCTGGAAATGCCCGTTGATGCCTTATTAACATTAACACCGTTTCGAACACAAGCGGTACATTCCAAAAGAACCGGTATTCGCACATCTTTACCCTTG